GCTCCAAGCTACAAGTGGAAGAGACGGATAACCGCACGCCGACTCCTCCTGGTCCTGGGGTCTCTAGTTCGAGCACCTTGCGGCTCCCCGAGGACAGGGGGCCTTCCGGTTTAGGAACTCGCCGGCTCATTGCTTGTGCCGAGAGACCAAGCCAAATCCAGCGATGTGGGGCAGCATAAGTAAGATCCTCTAATCAATTTCAGCAGAATTTTATAGATCTATGAAAGGGGGCTGTCCTATCCCTATCCTATGTGAGTATTGTATCATTTTTTCTTTCTTATTCCCCCTTTTCTTAGCTTTCTTTTCTTAGCTTTTGAACTTACCTAGATACTAAAGAATCTAGGTAGATTCTCTAGGTAAGGGGCATGGTTTGATTCCGTTTTGGTGGTTGCAACCTTCCTATTTTCATAGTGACAATAGTAGATTTGCGTGATATGATTCTATCATGGATAAAAAAATCTATTTATCCATGATCCGAAACGGAAAGAGGTCTCTCTCTCATTTTGAAATTGTGGAATTCACCGGGGTATACTAGTTGAACCCTGAATAGTGAATGCCCGCCATTACAAACCCAACCAACAATTCTATATATATAATAGAAATATTATGCGATTGAGGAAACGGAAGTATTTAGAGGAAATTCTCAGGACTGTCTTATTCTATATTCTATTCTATAGTCTATAGATTCTATCTATTTCCATCCTAAAGTTTCCATTGTAAAAGTAAAAAAAAAAAAACCACAGGAGGTGATTGATTTTCATGTTCAATTTGTTTCGACTAGCGATTCTACGTTTAATGAGTCGGTGGGTAGTCGGACTTGTACAAGGCTGCTTGGGAATCTCTGGGATTTTCACCAAGGTTCTCTTTTGGTTACGCTTGTTGATTTCCCAAGCTCAAGCTCTGGTTGACAACAAGGCGCGATCTTTAATGTCGATATTCGGGTCCTTGAATGCTCTTATTGGGGTTTTTGTTTTGGGGGGGCGTTGGTTTTTTTCCCCGAAACCGAAGCCTCCGGAGCCTCCAGCAAATCCCATTCCTCCGGCTTCGGAAATGCAAGAGCTTCGAATCCCTCCGCAGGAACAGTCAAATTCCCGGGGTTCAATCACCCTGCGGCTCCACAAGGAAGCCCAAAAAGGCGCGTCTTCAGGTCGGCTCACTGCGCCAGGAGAAGGAGAATCCAGCGCTGCGGGGCAGGACGAGAGCTCCCCGGAGACCCCGGACGAGCTCTGAGCTATAGTGGAACTGAACTAAGTATTTAGGGGGAATTCGAAAACCTCTCTTACGATATAGATTCGACTGAGGGTTCGGATAGAAAGGTACCAATCAGTAGGAATTCTTCTTTCTTCGGATATTGTATGTTGTAAAAAAGGTTCCCCTAAAAAAAAAAGAACCTATCCCATTTTTTACCTAGGCATATTCTATGCGAGGCACGCGTATCTCTATTGTATGTTATCAAGGAAGTATCATCTAGGGAATAAATAGAATAAAATAAAAAGAATAATCCGAACAAACAATACATGTCTTTCACATCCAACTCTAAACAATGAGCAACCTCTTCATTTTTGAATGGCGGTTCCAAAGAAACGTACTTCTCTGTCAAAAAAGCGTATTCGTAAAAATATTTGGAAAAGAAAGGGGTATTGGGCAGCGAGAAAAGCATTTTCATTAGCGAAATCTCTTTCTACCGGGAATGCGAAAAGTTTTTTGTACGAAAAAAAAAAAATAAAAAAAAAACCCAAGTCTGGTTTTGGAAGAATCTGAATCAATATGACTCCCTGAATTGTATTGTCATTTCTAAAATGAAGGATTCCCATTAACTCATATTTTTCTTTTCAACGGATCAATACGAGACGGGACTGGTTATTGCGGTATGCAGAATAAGAAGTCCTCTGCTTACTGTATTCTCCATTTTTTGACGAAGTAGTGAAGGACAAGATACAAAGGTTTAGCTTTCTTTTGAGTAGGTTTTTCGAATTTGTGAGATGGGGGTTGTCATTTTCCTCATCGATTCACTTTTCATAATACACTAACTAAAAGAAAAGTCTTCTTTTTCCTTTAGGAAGGATTTTTTTGGATTATGTATTCCTAATATGTAGTCCAAATAAGGGTCCTATATTTGGGCTGTGGAATTCATCAAGATCTATATCTATATATAGATCTTGAGAGCTTTCTTTTCTTTAGAAATAGAAATATAGAATCTTTTTTTTTTTTTTTTGAAGTACGCTAAAATTCCGAGAAAGATTGAAACCTTTTAGTTCTATGCCTGGATAGAGGACAGAACTATCTAGTTCCAACTGCTGCATTTCCATTCCAGGCGAAGTGAAACCAATGGAAAGCTCTTTGTGAAAGTGAAACCTAACACCCTACGATCCCACAATACTAATGATTGTTGAACGTTCAATTAGTCATTTTAACGAGTGTTTTTTCATTGATTGTCAGATTCCCTAAAAAAAAAAAGATTTGATTGAATTGACTCCTTAGAATCTCGACGATTGAATAGGGATGGGCTATTATGTTTTTGAGTAAGCCGCTATGGTGAAATCGGTAGACACGCTGCTCTTAGGAAGCAGTGCTAGAGCATCTCGGTTCGAGTCCGAGTAGCGGCATCTTCGAAAAGAGATACAATAAATCCTATAATGAATAATGAATGGAATTCCGTATTTCCATTCTAGTCTTGAAGGATCCCCCTTTTCTTTTTTATTTTAGGATTTGTTTATGATATTCTCGACTTTACAACATATATTCACTCACATTTCTTTTTCGATCGTTTCAATTGTAATTAGTATTTATTTACTAACCTTATTATTAGTCTACGAAACGCTAGGACTCTATAATTCGTCAGAAAAAGGCATGATAGCTACCTTTTTCTGTATAACAGGATTGTTAGTTACTCGTTGGATTTCTTCGGGACATTTCCCCTTAAGTGATTTATATGAATCAGTAATGTTTCTTTCGTGGGGTTTTTCCATTATTCATATGGTTCCACATTTTAGGAACCAAAAAACCCATTTAAGCGCAATAACCGCGCCAAGTACTATTTTGACTCAAGGCTTTGTTACTTCCGGTCTTTTCGCAGAAATGCATCAATCCACAATATTAGTACCTGCTCTCCAATCTCAGTGGTTAATGATGCACGTAAGTATGATGGTATTGAGCTATGCAGCTCTTTTATGCGGCTCGTTATTCTCAGTAGCGCTTCTAGTCATTACATTTCGAACACGCATAGATATTTTTGGCAAAAGAAATCATTTATTAACAGGGTCATTTGGTTTTGATGAAATCCAATACACAAATGAAAGAGGCAGTGTTTTACGAAACACTTTTTTTCTTTCATTTAGAAATTATCACATGTATCAGTTGATTCAGCAATTGGATCGTTGGAGTTATCGTGTCATTAGTCTAGGGTTTCTCTTTTTAACCATAGGTATTCTTTCGGGCGCGGTATGGGCGAATGAGGCATGGGGGTCATATTGGAATTGGGATCCCAAGGAAACTTGGGCATTTATTACTTGGACCCTATTTGCAATTTATTTACATATGAGAACAAATCAAAATGTACAAGGCACGAATTCCGCAATTGTGGCTTCTCTTGGATTTCTTATAATTTGGATATGTTATTTTGGGGTCAATCTATTAGGAATAGGATTACATAGTTATGGCTCATTCACAGTAACATCGAATTGAAGAAGTGACCCAATCTAGAGGAACATAGTCTGAAGTTTGTGTGAGTTTTTGAGAACCATTTGAATCACTACTGGATTCAAATGGTTCTCAAAAACTCCAAACGTATCTGATTCGAATGGACTTCATTTTCTTTTTCCTTAAGATAAGGAAAAAGAAGACTTATTTTTTTTCATTGTCCAGCGAATGGTTTTCGAAATCATAGCATTATTTTCTATCTTATTCATGAAAACTATCTTATCTATAAAAGTAATTAGATAGGATAGCTTCTACCTTGTCAACGGATAGTGAGAGAAGGAAATCCGGATAAATACCAATCCCTATTACAGGTAGAAAGATACAGATCGAAACAAAAAGTTCTCGTGGTCCAGAATCCAAAAAAGAAGAGTTTGGGGCGGGAAATTGCTTGTATCCATAGAACATCTGGCGTGACATAGATAATGAATAAATAGGAGTTACTATCATTCCAATTGCCATTCCAAAAGTCATGAGTATTTTTGGCATTAAAAGAGATTTTGGACTGGTAATTATTCCAAAAAAGACTACCAATTCGGCAACAAAACCACTCATTCCCGGCAATGCAAGAGAAGCCATCGAGAAGCTACTGAACATTGTAAATATTTTAGGCATTGAGATAGCTATTCCGCCTATTTCGTCGAGATAAACAAGACGTATTCTATCGTAACTCGTTCCTGCCAAGAAAAAAAGCGCACCACCAATAAATCCGTGAGAAATGATTTGTAAAATGGCTCCATTTAGTCCTGTATCGGTTATAGAACCAATTCCTAGAATTGTAAAACCCATATGAGATACAGAAGAATAGGCTATTCTCTTTTTGAAATTGCGTTGGCCAGGAGATGTTGAAGCTGCATAGATTATTTGAACTGTACCTAGTATCATCAACCAGGGGGAAAATATAGAATGAGCGTGGGGTAAGAATTCCATATTGATCCGAACCAATCCATACGCTCCCATTTTTAATAAGATTCCGGCTAGAAGCATACACGTACTGTAATGTGCCTCCCCATGGGTATCTGGTAACCATGTATGTAAGGGTATAATCGGTGATTTGACAGCATAAGTAATAAGAAATCCACAATAGAATAGTATTTCCAATGCCACCGGATACGATTGATTCGCTGAGGTTTCAAAATGTAAGGTTGCTTCGTTGGAACCATAGAAACCCATGCCCAGAACTCCCATTAATAGAAAAACAGAACCCCCAGCAGTGTACAAAAGAAACTTTGTAGCTGAGTACAAACGTTTCTTTCCTCCCCACATGGATAGAAGTAGGTAAACAGGAATTAATTCTAACTCCCACATGATAAAAAAAAGTAAAAGATCTCGAGAAGAAAATGATCCTATTTGGCCGCTGTACATTGCTAACATCAGGAAATGGAACAATCGTGAATCCCGAGTCACTGGCCGAGCCGCTAAAGTCGCTAAAGTAGTGATGAATCCCGTCAGGAAAACGGGTCCTATGGAAATTCCATCGATTCCGAGTCTCCAGTGAAAATCCAAAAAATGGATCCATCTAAAATCCTGTTCTAATTGGATTAAGGGATCGTCAAATTGGAAATGATAACAGAATGCATAGGTCGTTAGAAGTAGGTCTATTGTGCATATAGAGAGAGTATACCACCTAATCATCTTATTTCCCCTATGAGGAAAAAAGAAAATGGAAGAACCCGCGGATATCGGCAAAATCACAATTATTGTTAACCAAGGAAAAGAATTCGTGGTAAAGACAAGATACACTTTGACCAAAAAACCCGTGCTCGAAATAATCTTTTTGATCGAGTACGGGTTTTTGTCGGTAAGGAGAAAAAAAATGGGTTCAAGTAGAGTTTTCTAGAACGTATCAATAAGCTAGCCCCATGCTTCTCGTTGTCTCATGCCATAAATAAACCCGGACACTCAAGAAATCTGTTGGACAAGCGGATTCACACCTCTTACAACCTACACAGTCTTCTGTTCTTGGGGCAGAAGCAATTTGCTTAGCTTTACATCCGTCCCAAGGTATCATTTCTAATACATCTGTGGGGCAGGCTCGCACACATTGAGTACACCCTATACATGTATCATAAATCTTTACTGAATGTGACATGGTATCTATCCACTTTTTGAACGTCATAAATTTTCGATCTAGTAAAATCATAAAGGAATCATATATGGTAGACACCAGACGAATCGAGGGTTTACCAGAATCGATTTCGAATCAATCTATTTCTGGATCTGCTCATGATAGCGGTCCAAGATACTTTGATTTATTACGTTTTAGCAAACATGGGCTTTGTTTCTATCGTACATACCAATTTGAATTGGTGAATATTCTATTCAGTATTTCGATGATTACCGCTATTTATTCAGCAAGTTCGATTGATTGATACGAGTGGATTTTCTGTTACGATGAATTGACGAAACAATAGCTGGTCCAATAGCGGCTTCAGCGCCTGCAATAGCTATCACAAAAATCGCGAAAATGTCTCCTTTTAATTGGCGACTATCAAAGAAATCAGAAAATGTTACGAAATTCAAATTAACCGCATTCAGTATAAGCTCAAGACACATAAGTGCTCTAACCATATTTCGACTTGTGATCAATCCATAAATACCGATAGAAAATAAAAAGGCACTCAAAACAAGTTCATGTTCAAGCATCATTGACCAACCCCTCATCAATCTGGATTTATTTGCTTTCAATAGGAACAAAAATGCCACCTTAATCCATTTTATTGACTCGAATCTCACAAGTCCAGAACAAAGGAAGGTATTGGTACTAGAATAGATTGAACTCAAACTTTTATACATGAAAAATAGAAAAATGGAATTGAAGTGAAGGAAAATGGGTGTGATAAGAAGGAAGTCTTTTGAGAGGACAGAACTCTTTCATTCGAAGTCGTTCTTTTTATTACTGACGGGCCATAACAATTGCACCTATTAAGGCAACTAAAAGAATTATAGAAATGAGTTCAAAGGGAAGAAAAAAATCGGTTGATAAATGAGTCCCAATTTGTTGACCATTATTTACAAAATCCTGCTCTAAAATCTGGTTTGATCTTGTAGTCCAAATAATACCGTACCATGAAGTATCTGGGACAGTAGTAATTAGCGAAACAAAAAGACTTGTACAAACTAGGGAAGTGACTCCTTCTCCAACGGTCCAAAGACCGAAATCCTTGTAATATTCTGAGTCATTCATGAACATCACAGCGAATACGATTAACACATTTATGGCCCCCACGTAAATAAGGAGCTGTGCAGCAGCTACAAAATGGGAATTCGATGGAATATGGAATAGGGATATACAAACCAGAACTAACCCCAAGGAAAAGGCAGAAAAAATTGGATTGGTAAGTAATACCACTCCCAGACCTCCTAATAGAAGAACCGATCCCAAAAATACTAAAAGAAAATCATGTATTGGTCCAGTGAAATCCATTCTATGTCAAATAATAGAGAAATAAGCTTAAATGGTTCATGATCTTTTTGACCAGACCGGGAAAAAATAGGTTACCCGACTCTTTTTAGGATACGCTCTGAATGGAATCCAATCCTAGATTGGGGGTTGATATAGAAATTCTCTAGATATATAAGAAATATTATTCATTGAGAGAGATGTAGATTTCGAAAAAATCACGGATACGGATAATGTATTTGTGCAAGACATGATTCTGAGCAATGAATCTGAAATCGCTGTTAGTTTTAGTTACTTATTTGCCGAGCAAAATGGAAGATTTGCTCCTTTAGTATTTCGTAATAGTAATCGGAAATTGGAGTAATTGGTAATCGAATCAAGCGGTTTACACATTTTTTATTTGATTTGAGTCGAAGTCATAATGGTTCGAATTAAGGAATCTCCAATTACTGACATTGGTAACCGACCCAAGGCAATTTGATTATAATTCAATTCGTGACGATTATAAGTAGAAAGTTCATATTCCTCAGTCATTGATAAACAATTTGTTGGACAATACTCGACACAATTCCCACAAAATATACATATTCCAAAATCAATACTATAATTCAGTAATCGTTTCTTTCGAATTTCGGGTTCCAATCTCCAATCAACAGTGGGTAGATCTATAGGACATACACGAACACATACTTCACAAGCAATGCATTTATCAAATTCAAAGTGGATTCGACCGCGAAAACGCTCTGATGGAATCCATTTTTGATAGGGATATTGAATAGTTACAGGTAAACGACTCGTATGAGATAAGGTAATTATGAAACTTTGGCCGATATACCTTGCAGCTCTTACGGCTTGGTGACCATAATTCATGAACCCAGTTATCATAGGAAGCATATCATAAATCTCTATGAATAATTGAAATTTTCTTTCTCTTGTTTAAGAAAACTTAGGAATCGAAAATACAATGAATGTCTTATGTCTTTACAGTGAAAGGAGTTGGGAAGAAGTTGTCAATAATAGATTCCCGAGAGAAATAGGTAAAAGAAATTTCCACCCAAGATTTAATAGTTGGTCCATTCTCATCCTAGGCAAAGTCCATCTTGTTGTGATAGAAATGAACAGGAACAAATAAGCTTTTGCTAATGTAATCAAAATACCAATTGTTGTTCCAAAGACTCCACTCAGTTCATTTATTCCGAAAAAATGAGGAATGAATAGGAACGGGATAGAGAGATTCCAACCGCCCAAGTAAAGAACTGTTACAAATAATGAAGAGACTAGTAGATTTAGATAGGAAGCAACGTAAAATAAACCAAATTTGATACCCGAATATTCGGTTTGATAACCTGCTACTAATTCTTCCTCCGCTTCTGGTAAATCAAAAGGTAATCTTTCACATTCGGCTAGGGAAGAAATGAGAAAAACCGTAAATCCTATAGGTTGACGCCACAGATTCCAACCCCAAAAACCATATTTGGACTGTGCCTCCACTATTTCAACTGTACTTGAACTGTTAGATAATCATAGTCGATGATAACATCACTGCTGCCATCGCTATTGCAGAACCGTACATGAGACTTTCACCTCATACGGCTCCTCGGTGGTCGTCATAAAAAAATCTAAGGACGGGCTCGTTAGTATCTCGATATATTAGTTGAGTAGATAGAGTAAAGATGGATCGAAGAGTCCCACATTATACCAATCCAATTCTGTCTGCTATAATAAAATAACAAAAAGGTGCTTCTGAATTGATCTCACCCTTTCGATTTCTAATGTATATTTCGAATTTCAAAAAATGTGTAATTTCGCTTCGTTCAGTAATAACTGAATCCTTCAATAAAAAGAAAATACTCATTGTATCAATTTCGACCCTTTTTTGATTACGAAAAAAGATTAGGCATTCCATTAGTTCATGAATCATGATACTAATTCTCTCGGTATGAATAGAGATCAAATAGTTCGTATTTTTCTTTTCTATTGCATATTTCTTTCGTTCCGGTTCTTCTTTCACATTTCATAGAAAAAGACAAGGAAGCTCTAAAAAAAGGTTACTTCGTTTCGGATAGCCATTTCTTTAACCAATGGGTAGGAGCATACTCAGGATCGGGATCCTGGGGAAGTACTGCTTGATCGTTTCTACTAACTTAAAGCCCCCACCCCAATTCCTTTTATGCGGAGAGACCCATTTAGGTAACTTAGATTATCTCCATTACGAATCCATTATGTACCTTAGTATTCCTAACCGCCCACTCATTTTTGCCCAACCCCCGTTATGACAGACAATAGTGAAAACTCCATAGAGTTGCTCTTTTCTAACCGCGTCAAACCATGATTGCTAATCAACAAATCTTGGGGTCATTTATTCTGCTTATGGATGCTTAACTCTCGCACATAGGGAATGAGACTTCATCTTTTTACTGCAAATTTAGAAGCTGTTTTGTTTCACTCATAGAACTTATCTTATTGAGTTCATTATCCGGAATGATGAATCAAAAAATGAAGATATCTACTCAATCCATTTCACTCCTTTCTTTCCTAGAAATAAAAGAAATAGGTAACAGCTCATGTCCAAACGAATCGCACGTAGAGATATGGATAAAACACATGGAGTTAATGGTATTTCATAACTAATCGATTGAGCAGCAGCTCGTAGACCACCTAAAAAGGAATATTTATTATTCGAACCATATCCTGACATAAGAAGTCCAAAAGGAGCAAGACTTGAAATGGCAATCCATAAAAAAACACCTATACTGAGATCCGCTAGAACAAGCCGGTAGCTAAAAGGAATTACTGAATAACTTAGTAAAATGGATATAACTGCTAGGGACGGTCCGAGACTAAATAAACGAATATCTCCTCTAGATGGGAGAAGATCCTCTTTCAAAAGTAGTTTTGTCCCATCGGCTAGAGCTTGAAGAATTCCAAAAGGACCTGCATACTCTGGTCCCATACGTTGTTGTACTCCTGCAGATATTTTTCTTTCTAACCACACAATTATGAATATCCCTATTGTGATTCCAAATAGAGGAATAAAAATAGGTACAAGCAAGCGTGTGAGCCCATACACCTCTTTTAAGGATTCCAATCGAGAAAAAGAATTAATAGCCCGTACTTCCGTTGTATCAATTATCATTTCAACGATCAACTTCTCCCATAATGATATCTATACTCCCTAGTATCGTCATAATATCCGCCAATTTCATTCTTTTAACTAGCTGAGGAAGAATTTGCAAATTGAGAAAACCCGGTGGACGAATTTTCCATCTCCAGGGAAAAAGACTCTGATCCCCTATCAGAAAAATTCCTAATTCTCCCTTTGGAGCCTCCACTCTCATATAAAGCTCTTGTTTCAACAATTCAAAAGCTGGAGATGGTTTTTTACTAATGAATCGATATTCAAAATCATTCCACTCTGAATCCCTTTCTCTTCCAAAGCGCCGGACTTCTAAATTCTCATAGGGCCCCCCAGGAAGTCCTTCTAGAGCTTGTTGAATCATTTTTATGGATTCCATCATTTCACTGATTCGGACGAAATAACGGGCTAATGAATCCCCCTCTTTTTGCCATTGTACTTCCCAATCAAATTCATCATAACACTCATAATGATCAATTTGACGAAGATCCCATTGGAGTCCGGAAGCCCGTAGCATCGGCCCAGATAAACCCCAATTTATGGCTTCCTCCCCACTAACAATGCCCACTCCTTCAACTCGGCCCAAAAAAATAGGATTCTGCGTAATAAGCTTTTGATATTCAGCAATTCCTGTTAAAAAATACTCACAGAAATCCAAACATTTATCTACCCAACCATGAGGTAAATCAGCAGCGATTCCTCCGATACGAAAAAAATTATGCATCAGTCGCATACCTGTGGCAGCTTCGAATAGATCATATATCAATTCTCTCTCTCTGAAAATATAGAAGAAAGGCGTCTGCCCACCAATATCTGCCATAAAAGGGCCGAGCCATAACAGATGAGAAGCTATGCGACTCAATTCCAACATAATGACTCTGATATAGCTAGCTCTTTTAGGTACTTGAATATTTCCCAAACGTTCTGGGGCGTTTACTGTTATTGCCTCTGTAAACATAGTAGCTAAATAATCCCAACGTGTTACATAAGGTAGATATTGTATAATTGTTCGGTTTTCCGCAATTTTTTCCATCCCTCTGTGTAAATAACCCAATCTAGGTTCACAGTAAATAACATTTTCACCGTCGAGAGTAATGATGAGGCGAAGAACGCCATGCATTGATGGGTGGTGAGGACCCATATTGACTATCATGAGGTCTTTTTTTGTAGTCGGTACATTCATATGCGTTTTCCCCGATTCAGGATCAGTATTCTATGAATTGCTGAAAACAAAATAAAGTTCATCCAAATTCAAGCTCTGAAAAATCAAATAATGCTACAAGGGCTCTTCCAATTAACTTATCACTTAACTTAACGAGTTTTTAACTCCCGAATATCCAACTGATCTATTAATTCTTTATAACGTACTCTATTTTTATTTGACAAATACGTCAGCAACCGTTGACGTTTGCCCAGAGTTTTTTGTAGACCTCTCTGAGATAAATAATCTTTTTTGTGTAATTTTAAATGTGAAGTTACTTTCTTTAGTTTATTGGTGAAACTGAATACTTGAAATTCAACAGACCCCGTGTTTTCTTCTTGCGAAATAACTGAAATAAATGTACTTTTTACCATAAAAAGAGTCCTTCTCCCTCCCCTATTTATTTGATTTGAAGTTTCTACAGATTACAGATATGGTATGGATTTGACCAATCAATAAAAATAATGACATTCATTTTTATTTGGGATACAATACAGACTAATGTTGATTTAATTAATAATCAATCCAAATACTATCAGTATCAGTATTTGCGAAAGAAGCGCCAAAGCCGCATGGCGCCCCAGGCGAATGTAAAACAGGCCAAGATCACTTTTGTAATCTCGAACCCGTAAAAAAGAAAAGCCATCCACCTATGCCTATCCGGCCTCTTCTGAGTCATTGCGGAAATCACCCCCCCTATTTATTTGATTTGAAGTTTCTACAGATTACAGATATGGTATGGATTTGACCAATCAATAAAAATAATGACATTCATTTTCATTTACCCTAAAAAAGGGCGAATGTCAACTGTTTGGCTTTTACATTATTCGAATTTGACCGTTTTCATTATTCGTACAAGTCTCATTTGCTTCCATCGGATCGAGAGACTCTTTTGAAGATGAATAGATGAGAAAGAAGCTATTGCATTGGTGGAACTACTAGGCCCACTAAAGAAAGGCACAAAAAGNNNGAGCTTCGAACCGATTTCACAAATCGATATTATGATCAAGTGCAGGTCTTGAAAGAAATCGATGAGATTTGCTTCCATCGGATCGAGAGAATCTTTTGAAGATGAATCGATGATAATGAATAGATGAGAACGAAGTCATTGCCGGAACTATTAGGCCCACTAAGGGCACAAAAAGAGAGGGTAGAAAGTTGTCATAGAAGGAATACCTCGAGTTCAAATTTTAAGATAAGAAAGATATCTTATAAGAAATATATCATCAACGAATTCTCAAGCGTGGATACATCTGTATCCTTAACATACTGAAACGGCTACCATTACTAGTATCAAACCAATAGCGATTCATACAAGCTAAATCTTCGAATCGGTAATTCGGCCAAAGAAACAATTTCAATTTAATGAATTGAGTTGTCTCTATATCAAGATGCTTGCTATTAGTGAAAAGTGGACTACAATTCCTAACGTTGTTCTCGTTGCAAAATACTTTCTTTTTACCCACAACATCTGGATTTCCCTTCCCGGAATTTAAACAACTTCGAATTCGCAATTCTCTACGACGTCTAGGAGATGAAATGTTTTCAGGAACAAGCAAATCAGAACGATTTTCATCTATATTCCCAACCATCTTTTTCTGTTTTGTTTTTATAATGAATTCAGAAAAATCATTCCTATCAACATTTTGTTTTTTTTGGCATTTTCGATTCGTTTTTCTATTAATAGTAATTGGATGTTTATTCTTATAGATCAGTGAAATAGCTATGGTTTGATACATAATTACTGGCCCATTCCATTTTCTAGGTCTACGAACTAGTTTGAGTAGTATTTCTCCACTGTTTAGCGCTTTAGGAAATAGAATTGGAGATTCAGGTTCACTGTCCAGAGTAGGCTTAAGTTCACTTTCTAGAGTAGGTTTAAGTTCACTTTCCAGAGTAGGTTTAAGTTCACTTTCCAGAGTAAGTTCAGGTTCACTTTCCAGAGTAAGTTCAGATTCACTTTCCAGAGTAAGTTTAGGTTTATGATACTTTAGAATCGACAGAGGCATTTCTTTTCTTCGAAAAAAGGATATAGCCAGTTCCCTTGGATCTCTCATCCGAAGCAAGAAACTAGATATATTGATACCAGTTAGTAAATTTTCCTCAAAAAGATTGGTCCATGTCAACTGAAAACCGACGTAATTTTTCTTTTGCAGGAAGATGTCTAGGTCGGTTGGCGGTTTCCACTTCTTCTTCCCTTGATTTTTCTTCTTTTTATCTTTTTCAATGTCTGATGCGCCAGACTCTTGTTTAACATCTTGTTGTTGATTTGGTTGATTTGATTTAGGCTTCTCTTGGTTTGGTTGATTTGATTTCGGCTTCTCTTGGTTTGGTTGATTTGATTTAGGCTTCCCTTGGTTTGGTCGATTTAATCTAGGATTTTCTTGGCCAGGCGGTTTTTTTTCTTCTTTATTTTGATTCTCTAATTCAAGATCCTTTTTTTCTTTTTCGTTGGCATTTTTTTTTTCACGACTATCACGGATGTTTTGATTGTTATTAAACTCGAAAAAAAGTAATTTGATTGGTATGATCCACGGGTTCATCCCATATTTTTCATAAATAGATTTCTTACTGCGCTGAGTTTGAGTTAGTCTTGCTTTATTCATTCCCATCCAGTCAAAAGGATGGTTTTTTTTTTTATTTTTGTTTTGGGATTCATTTTTGTTTTGGGATTCATTTTTGTTTTGGGATTCATTTTTGTTTTGGGATTCATTTTTTGGGGGGGATTCATTTTTGTTTTGGGATGAGTTGAATTGTTTATGAATCGCGTAATAAAAAAGATCTTTTTTATCAATTGTATTAATTATTGGAGAATAATGAGTCGCAATCTTAGTTTTTTTATTGATCCAGGTCTCAATATGTCTCGTCTTTCTAAAACAGATGATTTGCCAATCCAAATATTTTCTATCCGAATTTTTTCTACTATATCTCCGGATAGAAAAAAAATCAGGTTTATACGTGATGTACTTCGAGGGAATCCCTTGACCTTCGTTTCCTTGGAACGGCAATCTATAAATAGAAAAATCCTTTCCTTTTCCATAATTAAGATATTTATGTGATAAAAGATCATATTTGTAATGTTTTTGAAATTTCTCTGTTTTTGTTTTAACCGATAATGAAGCTGCTTTTTCTTTTTGTTTCTCAAAAAGAATTAATTGATTTTTTTCATTTTTTTCATATGAATCCAAACTTGGTACGTCTAGATTTTGAACCTTACGACTTTGATTGATCCGATTTCGCCACTTTTGTGACATAAATTTAGACAATCTAGTCTGAGATAAATCATATTGATAGCGGCCGCTTAACCAGTTTTTCCATTCAGTCAGTTCTGCATTTCCATGTTCTTTATGCCTTGATTCAAAATGGAATATTCCTTGTGTTCCAAAAAAATTCTTTATTCGTTCTTTAAGAAAAAGAGATGTTCGGGAATATTGAAGGACAAATTTCAAGGGATACTTGTAAATCCCTGGTCTTTGTGATAATTTGTAAAATACATATGCTTGTGACAAGGAAACTATCTCACCAAAAGTCTTTGAATTTTGATTACCAATATTATCAAACTTCTTTTTTATAGTCGAAATCCAATTCATTGGATTTTCATCAATTCCTTCGTGATTTGTTTGCTTAAAGTAACTGTATGTATTTTGCTTAAAGTAACCGTATGTATCAAGAATTCTTTTTTTTAATTGAAGTAATGCAAGACACATTTCTACAATATGGTTCGAAATACGAATGAGAATTTGAGAGAAAATACTTTCAATGAAAAATACCAAAAAAACGCGCCCTTTCCTTATTAATCGCACATTTCTTCTTTTTACTATTTGCCAAAGGTTTTTTGAGGAGTCTAATCTTTTCTCAGCAAAACTCGCCTCGCTAGGACTAATATTTCTATCGGGTATTAATAATTTGGTTTTCTTGTCGTTTGTTATTTTTTCAATTTGATTTCTTATTGTACTTGTCCTATCGGACAGATCCTTTATTTTTTTTTCTATAAGTGAAGATTTTGTCCAATCCATAGATTGAATTCGACTAGCCGATTCATCCAAAATCTGATTCCTTATTATCAAATTTTTATCATTTTGAGTTTCACTCAATTCATACCCTTCCCTCACTCCAAATTTTGTATTTAGATTTCCTTTTTCAAGTTGTTTGATTTTGATAAACGGATCTAGAATCCATTTTGCCTTTTTTTTTAACAATTGAAAACTTTTTTTTTTCGCTTCTCTAATTCGTTTTTTAAATTCTTTATAAATAGGTTCAAGAGGATGAGGTTCGTCTCGGTGAGCACCAAAAGGCCGTTCCGTTTCCATTCCCCAGGTTGTTAAAAAAGAAGATTTTGCTTTTTTTCTTTTCTTTTGCATTGGATCTTTCCGTTTCTGATGGGGTCGTAGTTGAAAACTATACCGAAGACGGAAAGGTAAGACGATTTTTATCTGCATACCGTCTGTTAACCAATTTAGCGGAAATTCTGTTTCGGATATTGGAACGCCATTGTGAGTACAGTTAATATAAATTTCTCTGCCCCGCGCCTTCCAATCTTCGTCCCAATCTTTGTACCACTCGGGGAATTTTTGGGGGAATTGAAATGGAAATAATAAAATAAGGCTCAAGTTTTTGGCTATAATCAATGAGGGTAATACAATATTTTTTCTAAGAATTACGTGGGCTAGTAACAAATAACCTCTTATTGCGTGCGCATACGGAGTACTATCCCACAGTTCTGCTATTTCTAGTCGCTCCTCCTCCGCGTTCTCCCTTTTTTCTGCTTCGTCCTCCGCCGCGTCCTCCCTTTCTTGTGCCCCGTCCCCCCGTTCTTGTGCCTTGTCCTCTCCTTCTTGTGACTCGTCTTCCTCGTAATCCCAAGTTTTCACTTCTGCGCCTTTTCCTATCCAATTCCGAAAGATCCTAAAGATTGGATTCATAAAGATTGGATTCATAATTTTCAGTATTGGGGAGAAAATTGTGTCTATTCTGTCCAAAAAAAGCCGGGAATGCAGATTTGTTTGAAATAGTTTCCAAGTAACGGTTTTACGTCTTTGAGCGCGTACGGATCCTTTGATTAAATCTCGATTAAAATCCGATTGTTTCGAATAACGTATTAAAATATCCGCAGTATCATCATCCTCCTCATCATACTCCTCCGCCTTCCCCCGCTTCGTATAATAGTCCTTCCAATCCAAAATGAATACATTTTTGAAGGTTCTTGAAATAATTTGAGACCAGTCTGGGTCTACTTCGTCCATTTCCTCCGAATCGTCAAGCAATTGGTATTTCCATCGAGGAACCGTTTTCCCAATTTCTTTTAGGTCAAGTCCCTCCTTTGTGTTTTTTTGAATTGTTTGATCCTTTGGTTCAGTTGTACTTGTACCGAAGAAATATTGCACTTGATTTTCCGAATCCATTTTTCCTTGGTCTGAGAATACTGATTGTGCCTCAAATGTATCTAGTTTTTGTTCAAATTCTTGGTAATCAGGGAAAAGGCTACCATGAAACTTGTTTATCCACACTTTTTCGTTGGAATCCCCCGCAGGGGTAATTAAAGAATTATTTTCCTTCTTCTTTTCCTTCTCATTTTCCTTCTTCTTTTCCTTTTCATTTTCCTTCTTCTTTTCCTTTTCATTTTCCTTCTTAACGCTTGGGGGTAATTTGGGGATTGTTCCGCGAAAGGGCCCATTCAAAAAAGAATCGTATCTTTTAGGCAAGCAGTCTTGTGCAGTCTCATCATTACATAATCGAGTCCTTTTTTCGAGTCCATCCAGATCAAGAGACCCCCTTTCTAGAGCGTCAATTCGATGGAAAAGTTCGTTGCTCAGGCTATTTCTTTTTTGTTCATTAGTATAAATCCAATGATTATACAATTCATCAGAGGGGAGTTTTTCTGGTGTATACAAAAACCCCTTTCTTTCTATCATTTCAAAAAAGGTTGACAAACTTGGTGGATATGTAAAAGAGATTCTTTGTTTTCCATCACTTCGGCATGTATAAAAAAAATAGTCTGACATTTCAGTTCTTAGAGCCTTTTGAAATCTATCCGTTTTTATATATCGCAATGGTCGATTCCATCGGTTATAGTCGAAAAGAAAAGTCACAAGAGGCATTTCTGAACCGCGGAAGTCTTTCTTTTTTTTCAGTTTTTCATCTAGGTTGTTCGAATCTTCCGAAAAAGGGGAAAGGTCTGCCTCGGCGGATCCTTCTTGCCCCTGTTTGGAAGTTGTGTCTATTTCTACATCTGTTTCGTCTGCACTTTGGCCCCTTTCTACCGTTGCCGAGGTTTTTTTTTCTTTCTTTTTCTTATCCGCAGTCCTAATAGGTGACGGAATTCTGCCTAAATAGTAGACACAGGAGAGAAATAATAGAATGGTAAAGATTCGCTCCAGAGAATTTCGAAAGTCTGCCGCACGGTACCTATTCAATCTAATAGAACGATTTTGCCGTATCCAGAATAATACCAACTCAAACCCTTTCATGCACAAAATGTGACCAAGGAACCAACCAACAAAACTACTTGTTAAAAATAACATCTTGTTGTTGCATCGAAACATATAAATACTGATTACTCGGGGTAAGGTCGAACTCGGCAAAACGAAATGGTTGAATAGTGGAAAAATGATATTAGTAAGGAATACATATTGAGTGTATAAATTACGCATTGCATTTCTGGTGGTCGCTACCGAATCAAAAAAGTCTTTGTCATTGCGCCAAAAGAAATAAACCAAAAGATAGAGTAGACTTAGTATAGTTAGTGTATAAGGTGTACCCAATGCTAGATGGAGAGGTGCATAATAGATCGATATGAACATGATGAGCTGCCCCATCAGAAAACCAGTTGTTGCGGATACATCCTTCTCGCTTCCTTCTTCCATAACCCGAGCTCGGAGAAGCAAGAGATATGAGGGCCCTATGGTCCCTGCGGTCAGAAATCCATAAAAGAGTCCGGCCACAACGACTGAATTGCTTATCTGCATACATAAACGGACTAGAGTAGCTAGTCGAAACAAGTTGAACATGAAAATCAATCACCTCCTGTGGTTTTCTTTTTTACTTTTACAATGGAAACTTTTTTACTTTTAGTATGGAAATAGATAGAATAGAATATAGAATAAGACAGTCCTGAGAATTTCCTCTAAATACTTCCGTTTCCTCAATCACATAATATTTCTGTTATATATAGATATTATCTACTAAAAATGCATTTGATGTAATATTTTCTCTTTCTTGTCCTCTCTTCCACTTTCATTTACTTTCATTAGTGAAATTCCATCTGTGACCCTGTGACCAAAATTTGGTCACAAAAATGATCAACTAGCTAGAATAGGGGAGCCGAAGAAAATAAAATAAGGAAGGCGAAAAAAAAGAACGTGGGGATGTAAACTCCAACGAATCAACCAAATGCAAAATGGAATTAACCCCCTCACGAACCTAATAAATAAAGCCGGTAACGATGTGAAAATGAAAAAACAAAAATAAATTTCGATAAGTATTTCTGCCTAGAGTCTAGATCTAGATTATCTAGATTAGAGAGATGTAAATATTAGAGAGATGCAAATATTAGAGAGATGTAAATTTTGAAAAAATCATGGATAATCTATTTCTACAAGATATAATTCTAAGAAATTAATCTGAGAAATTAATCTGAAATCCGCTTCTACAAGATATAATTCTAAGAAATTAATCTGAAATCCGCTATGAGTTTTAACTGAAAAACTAATCAAAAAAAGGTCGGAGAAAAGGTCTTTACTCACCCGAAATAGAAAAATTGCTGCTTGAACTTTTGGTTTTAATTTATAATTAGGTTTTTCCTTGGTTTGGTTAGGTTCAGATTCTTCTTTGTTAGGTTCTTCGGAGTCTTAGAAATACTTATCGAAATTTATTTTTGTTTTTTCATTTTCACATCGTTACCGGCTTTATTTATTAGGTTCGTGAGGGGGTTAATTCCATTTTGCATTTGGTTGATTCGTTGGAGTTTACATCCCCACGTTCTTTTTTTTCGCCTTCCTTATTTTATTTTCTTCGGCTCCCCTATTCTAGCTAGTTGATCATTTTTGTGACCAAATTTTGGTCACAGGGTCACAGATGGAATTTCACTAATGAAAGTAAATGAAAGTGGAAGAGAGGACAAGAAAGAGAAAATATTACATCAAATGCATTTTTAGTAGATAATATCTATATATAACAGAAATATTATGTGATTGAGGAAACGGAAGTATTTAGAGGAAATTCTCAGGACTGTCTTATTCTATATTCTATTCTATCTATTTCCATACTAAAAGTAAAAAAGTTTCCATTGTAAAAGTAAAAAAGAAAACCACAGGAGGTGATTGATTTTCATGTTCAACTTGTTTCGACTAGCTACTCTAGTCCGTTTATGTATGCAGATAAGCAATTCAGTCGTTGTGGCCGGACTCTTTTATGGATTTCTGACCGCAGGGACCATAGGGCCCTCATATCTCTTGCTTCTCCGAGCTCGGGTTATGGAAGAAGGAAGCGAGAAGGATGTATCCGCAACAACTGGTTTTCTGATGGGGCAGCTCATCATGTTCATATCGATCTATTATGCACCTCTCCATCTAGCATTGGGTACACCTTATACACTAACTATACTAAGTCTACTCTATCTTTTGGTTTATTTCTTTTGGCGCAATGACAAAGACTTTTTTGATTCGGTAGCGACCACCAGAAATGCAATGCGTAATTTATACACTCAATATGTATTCCTTACTAATATCATTTTTCCACTATTCAACCATTTCGTTTTGCCGAGTTCGACCTTACCCCGAGTAATCAGTATTTATATGTTTCGATGCAACAACAAGATGTTATTTTTAACAAGTAGTTTTGTTGGTTGGTTCCTTGGTCACATTTTGTGCATGAAAGGGTTTGAGTTGGTATTATTCTGGATACGGCAAAATCGTTCTATTAGATTGAATAGGTACCGTGCGGCAGACTTTCGAAATTCTCTGGAGCGAATCTTTACCATTCTATTATTTCTCTCCTGTGTCTACTATTTAGGCAGAATTCCGTCACCTATTAGGACTGCGGATAAGAAAAAGAAAGAAAAAAAAACCTCGGCAACGGTAGAAAGGGGCCAAAGTGCAGACGAAACAGATGTAGAAATAGACACAACTTCCAAACAGGGGCAAGAAGGATCCGCCGAGGCAGACCTTTCCCCTTTTTCGGAAGATTCGAACAACCTAGATGAAAAACTGAAAAAAAAGAAAGACTTCCGCGGTTCAGAAATGCCTCTTGTGACTTTTCTTTTCGACTATAACCGATGGAATCGACCATTGCGATATATAAAAACGGATAGATTTCAAAAGGCTCTAAGAACTGAAATGTCAGACTATTTTTTTTATACATGCCGAAGTGATGGAAAACAAAGAATCTCTTTTACATATCCACCAAGTTTGTCAACCTTTTTTGAAATGATAGAAAGAAAGGGGTTTTTGTATACACCAGAAAAACTCCCCTCTGATGAATTGTATAATCATTGGATTTATACTAATGAACAAAAAAGAAATAGCCTGAGCAACGAACTTTTCCATCGAATTGACGCTCTAGAAAGGGGGTCTCTTGATCTGGATGGACTCGAAAAAAGGACTCGATTATGTAATGATGAGACTGCACAAGACTGCTTGCCTAAAAGATACGATTCTTTTTTGAATGGGCCCTTTCGCGGAACAATCCCCAAATTACCCCCAAGCGTTAAGAAGGAAAATGAAAAGGAAAAGAAGAAGGAAAATGAAAAGGAAAAGAAGAAGGAAAATGAGAAGGAAAAGAAGAAGGAAAATAATTCTTTAATTACCCCTGCGGGGGATTCCAACGAAAAAGTGTGGATAAACAAGTTTCATGGTAGCCTTTTCCCTGATTACCAAGAATTTGAACAAAAACTAGATACATTTGAGGCACAATCAGTATTCTCAGACCAAGGAAAAATGGATTCGGAAAATCAAGTGCAATATTTCTTCGGTACAAGTACAACTGAACCAAAGGATCAAACAATTCAAAAAAACACAAAGGAGGGACTTGACCTAAAAGAAATTGGGAAAACGGTTCCTCGATGGAAATACCAATTGCTTGACGATTCGGAGGAAATGGACGAAGTAGACCCAGACTGGTCTCAAATTATTTCAAGAACCTTCAAAAATGTATTCATTTTGGATTGGAAGGACTATTATACGAAGCGGGGGAAGGCGGAGGAGTATGATGAGGAGGATGATGATACTGCGGATATTTTAATACGTTATTCGAAACAATCGGATTTTAATCGAGATTTAATCAAAGGATCCGTACGCGCTCAAAGACGTAAAACCGTTACTTGGAAACTATTTCAAACAAATCTGCATTCCCGGCTTTTTTTGGACAGAATAGACACAATTTTCTCCCCAATACTGAAAATTATGAATCCAATCTTTATGAATCCAATCTTTAGGATCTTTCGGAATTGGATAGGAAAAGGCGCAGAAGTGAAAACTTGGGATTACGAGGAAGACGAGTCACAAGAAGGAGAGGACAAGGCACAAGAACGGGGGGACGGGGCACAAGAAAGGGAGGACGCGGCGGAGGACGAAGCAGAAAAAAGGGAGAACGCGGAGGAGGAGCGACTAGAAATAGCAGAACTGTGGGATAGTACTCCGTATGCGCACGCAATAAGAGGTTATTTGTTACTAGCCCACGTAATTCTTAGAAAAAATATTGTATTACCCTCATTGATTATAGCCAAAAACTTGAGCCTTATTTTATTATTTCCATTTCAATTCCCCCAAAAATTCCCCGAGTGGTACAAAGATTGGGACGAAGATTGGAAGGCGCGGGGCAGAGAAATTTATATTAACTGTACTCACAATGGCGTTCCAATATCCGAAACAGAATTTCCGCTAAATTGGTTAACAGACGGTATGCAGATAAAAATCGTCTTACCTTTCCGTCTTCGGTATAGTTTTCAACTACGACCCCATCAGAAACGGAAAGATCCAATGCAAAAGAAAAGAAAAAAAGCAAAATCTTCTTTTTTAACAACCTGGGGAATGGAAACGGAACGGCCTTTTGGTGCTCACCGAGACGAACCTCATCCTCTTGAACCTATTTATAAAGAATTTAAAAAACGAATTAGAGAAGCGAAAAAAAAAAGTTTTCAATTGTTAAAAAAAAAGGCAAAATGGATTCTAGATCCGTTTATCAAAATCAAACAACTTGAAAAAGGAAATCTAAATACAAAATTTGGAGTGAGGGAAGGGTATGAATTGAGTGAAACTCAAAATGATAAAAATTTGATAATAAGGAATCAGATTTTGGATGAATCGGCTAGTCGAATTCAATCTATGGATTGGACAAAATCTTCACTTATAGAAAAAAAAATAAAGGATCTGTCCGATAGGACAAGTACAATAAGAAATCAAATTGAAAAAATAACAAACGACAAGAAAACCAAATTATTAATACCCGATAGAAATATTAGTCCTAGCGAGGCGAGTTTTGCTGAGAAAAGATTAGACTCCTCAAAAAACCTTTGGCAAATAGTAAAAAGAAGAAATGTGCGATTAATAAGGAAAGGGCGCGTTTTTTTGGTATTTTTCATTGAAAGTATTTTCTCTCAAATTCTCATTCGTATTTCGAACCATATTGTAGAAATGTGTCTTGCATTACTTCAATTAAAAAAAAGAATTCTTGATACATACGGTTACTTTAAGCAAAATACATACAGTTACTTTAAGCAAACAAATCACGAAGGAATTGATGAAAATCCAATGAATTGGATTTCGACTATAAAAAAGAAGTTTGATAATATTGGTAATCAAAATTCAAAGACTTTTGGTGAGATAGTTTCCTTGTCACAAGCATATGTATTTTACAAATTATCACAAAGACCAGGGATTTACAAGTATCCCTTGAAATTTGTCCTTCAATATTCCCGAACATCTCTTTTTCTTAAAGAACGAATAAAGAATTTTTTTGGAACACAAGGAATATTCCATTTTGAATCAAGGCATAAAGAACATGGAAATGCAGAACTGACTGAATGGAAAAACTGGTTAAGCGGCCGCTATCAATATGATTTATCTCAGACTAGATTGTCTAAATTTATGTCACAAAAGTGGCGAAATCGGATCAATCAAAGTCGTAAGGTTCAAAATCTAGACGTACCAAGTTTGGATTCATATGAAAAAAATGAAAAAAATCAATTAATTCTTTTTGAGAAACAAAAAGAAAAAGCAGCTTCATTATCGGTTAAAACAAAAACAGAGAAATTTCAAAAACATTACAAATATGATCTTTTATCACATAAATATCTTAATTATGGAAAAGGAAAGGATTTTTCTATTTATAGATTGCCGTTCCAAGGAAACGAAGGTCAAGGGATTCCCTCGAAGTACATCACGTATAAACCTGATTTTTTTTCTATCCGGAGATATAGTAGAAAAAATTCGGATAGAAAATATTTGGATTGGCAAATCATCTGTTTTAGAAAGACGAGACATATTGAGACCTGGATCAATAAAAAAACTAAGATTGCGACTCATTATTCTCCAATAATTAATACAATTGATAAAAAAGATCTTTTTTATTACGCGATTCATAAACAATTCAACTCATCCCAAAACAAAAATGAATCCCCCCCAAAAAATGAATCCCAAAACAAAAATGAATCCCAAAACAAAAATGAATCCCAAAACAAAAATGAATCCCAAAACAAAAATAAAAAAAAAAACCATCCTTTTGACTGGATGGGAATGAATAAAGCAAGACTAACTCAAACTCAGCGCAGTAAGAAATCTATTTATGAAAAATATGGGATGAACCCGTGGATCATACCAATCAAATTACTTTTTTTCGAGTTTAATAACAATCAAAACATCCGTGATAGTCGTGAAAAAAAAAATGCCAACGAAAAAGAAAAAAAGGATCTTGAATTAGAGAATCAAAATAAAGAAGAAAAAAAACCGCCTGGCCAAGAAAATCCTAGATTAAATCGACCAAACCAAGGGAAGCCTAAATCAAATCAACCAAACCAAGAGAAGCCGAAATCAAATCAACCAAACCAAGAGAAGCCTAAATCAAATCAACCAAATCAACAACAAGATGTTAAACAAGAGTCTGGCGCATCAGACATTGAAAAAGATAAAAAGAAGAAAAATCAAGGGAAGAAGAAGTGGAAACCGCCAACCGACCTAGACATCTTCCTGCAAAAGAAAAATTACGTCGGTTTTCAGTTGACATGGACCAATCTTTTTGAGGAAAATTTACTAACTGGTATCAATATATCTAGTTTCTTGCTTCGGATGAGAGATCCAAGGGAACTGGCTATATCCTTTTTTCGAAGAAAAGAAATGCCTCTGTCGATTCTAAAGTATCATAAACCTAAACTTACTCTGGAAAGTGAATCTGAACTTACTCTGGAAAGTGAACCTGAACTTACTCTGGAAAGTGAACTTAAACCTACTCTGGAAAGTGAACTTAAACCTACTCTAGAAAGTGAACTTAAGCCTACTCTGGACAGTGAACCTGAATCTCCAATTCTATTTCCTAAAGCGCTAAACAGTGGAGAAATACTACTCAAACTAGTTCGTAGACCTAGAAAATGGAATGGGCCAGTAATTATGTATCAAACCATAGCTATTTCACTGATCTATAAGAATAAACATCCAATTACTATTAATAGAAAAACGAATCGAAAATGCCAAAAAAAACAAAATGTTGATAGGAATGATTTTTCTGAATTCATTATAAAAACAAAACAGAAAAAGATGGTTGGGAATATAGATGAAAATCGTTCTGATTTGCTTGTTCCTGAAAACATTTCATCTCCTAGACGTCGTAGAGAATTGCGAATTCGAAGTTGTTTAAATTCCGGGAAGGGAAATCCAGATGTTGTGGGTAAAAAGAAAGTATTTTGCAACGAGAACAACGTTAGGAATTGTAGTCCACTTTTCACTAATAGCAAGCATCTTGATATAGAGACAACTCAATTCATTAAATTGAAATTGTTTCTTTGGCCGAATTACCGATTCGAAGATTTAGCTTGTATGAATCGCTATTGGTTTGATACTAGTAATGGTAGCCGTTTCAGTATGTTAAGGATACAGATGTATCCACGCTTGAGAATTCGTTGATGATATATTTCTTATAAGATATCTTTCTTATCTTAAAATTTGAACTCGAGGTATTCCTTCTATGACAACTTTCTACCCTCTCTTTTTGTGCCCTTAGTGGGCCTAATAGTTCCGGCAATGACTTCGTTCTCATCTATTCATTATCATCGATTCATCTTCAAAAGATTCTCTCGATCCGATGGAAGCAAATCTCATCGATTTCTTTCAAGACCTGCACTTGATCATAATATCGATTTGTGAAATCGGTTCGAAGCTCNNNCTTTTTGTGCCTTTCTTTAGTGGGCCTAGTAGTTCCACCAATGCAATAGCTTCTTTCTCATCTATTCATCTTCAAAAGAGTCTCTCGATCCGATGGAAGCAAATGAGACTTGTACGAATAATGAAAACGGTCAAATTCGAATAATGTAAAAGCCAAACAGTTGACATTCGCCCTTTTTTAGGGTAAATGAAAATGAATGTCATTATTTTTATTGATTGGTCAAATCCATACCATATCTGTAATCTGTAGAAACTTCAAATCAAATAAATAGGGGGGGTGATTTCCGCAATGACTCAGAAGAGGCCGGATAGGCATAGGTGGATGGCTTTTCTTTTTTACGGGTTCGAGATTACAAAAGTGATCTTGGCCTGTTTTACATTCGCCTGGGGCGCCATGCGGCTTTGGCGCTTCTTTCGCAAATACTGATACTGATAGTATTTGGATTGATTATTAATTAAATCAACATTAGTCTGTATTGTATCCCAAATAAAAATGAATGTCATTATTTTTATTGATTGGTCAAATCCATACCATATCTGTAATCTGTAGAAACTTCAAATCAAATAAATAGGGGAGGGAGAAGGACTCTTTTTATGGTAAAAAGTACATTTATTTCAGTTATTTCGCAAGAAGAAAACACGGGGTCTGTTGAATTTCAAGTATTCAGTTTCACCAATAAACTAAAGAAAGTAACTTCACATTTAAAATTACACAAAAAAGATTATTTATCTCAGAGAGGTCTACAAAAAACTCTGGGCAAACGTCAACGGTTGCTGACGTATTTGTCAAATAAAAATAGAGTACGTTATAAAGAATTAATAGATCAGTTGGATATTCGGGAGTTAAAAACTCGTTAAGTTAAGTGATAAGTTAATTGGAAGAGCCCTTGTAGCATTATTTGATTTTTCAGAGCTTGAATTTGGATGAACTTTATTTTGTTTTCAGCAATTCATAGAATACTGATCCTGAATCGGGGAAAACGCATATGAATGTACCGACTACAAAAAAAGACCTCATGATAGTCAATATGGGTCCTCACCACCCATCAATGCATGGCGTTCTTCGCCTCATCATTACTCTCGACGGTGAAAATGTTATTTACTGTGAACCTAGATTGGGTTATTTACACAGAGGGATGGAAAAAATTGCGGAAAACCGAACAATTATACAATATCTACCTTATGTAACACGTTGGGATTATTTAGCTACTATGTTTACAGAGGCAATAACAGTAAACGCCCCAGAACGTTTGGGAAATATTCAAGTACCTAAAAGAGCTAGCTATATCAGAGTCATTATGTTGGAATTGAGTCGCATAGCTTCTCATCTGTTATGGCTCGGCCCTTTTATGGCAGATATTGGTGGGCAGACGCCTTTCTTCTATATTTTCAGAGAGAGAGAATTGATATATGATCTATTCGAAGCTGCCACAGGTATGCGACTGATGCATAATTTTTTTCGTATCGGAGGAATCGCTGCTGATTTACCTCATGGTTGGGTAGATAAATGTTTGGATTTCTGTGAGTATTTTTTAACAGGAATTGCTGAATATCAAAAGCTTATTACGCAGAATCCTATTTTTTTGGGCCGAGTTGAAGGAGTGGGCATTGTTAGTGGGGAGGAAGCCATAAATTGGGGTTTATCTGGGCCGATGCTACGGGCTTCCGGACTCCAATGGGATCTTCGTCAAATTGATCATTATGAGTGTTATGATGAATTTGATTGGGAAGTACAATGGCAAAAAGAGGGGGATTCATTAGCCCGTTATTTCGTCCGAATCAGTGAAATGATGGAATCCATAAAAATGATTCAACAAGCTCTAGAAGGACTTCCTGGGGGGCCCTATGAGAATTTAGAAGTCCGGCGCTTTGGAAGAGAAAGGGATTCAGAGTGGAATGATTTTGAATATCGATTCATTAGTAAAAAACCATCTCCAGCTTTTGAATTGTTGAAACAAGAGCTTTATATGAGAGTGGAGGCTCCAAAGGGAGAATTAGGAATTTTTCTGATAGGGGATCAGAGTCTTTTTCCCTGGAGATGGAAAATTCGTCCACCGGGTTTTCTCAATTTGCAAATTCTTCCTCAGCTAGTTAAAAGAATGAAATTGGCGGATATTATGACGATACTAGGGAGTATAGATATCATTATGGGAGAAGTTGATCGTTGAAATGATAATTGATACAACGGAAGTACGGGCTATTAATTCTTTTTCTCGATTGGAATCCTTAAAAGAGGTGTATGGGCTCACACGCTTGCTTGTACCTATTTTTATTCCTCTATTTGGAATCACAATAGGGATATTCATAATTGTGTGGTTAGAAAGAAAAATATCTGCAGGAGTACAACAACGTATGGGACCAGAGTATGCAGGTCCTTTTGGAATTCTTCAAGCTCTAGCCGATGGGACAAAACTACTTTTGAAAGAGGATCTTCTCCCATCTAGAGGAGATATTCGTTTATTTAGTCTCGGACCGTCCCTAGCAGTTATATCCATTTTACTAAGTTATTCAGTAATTCCTTTTAGCTACCGGCTTGTTCTAGCGGATCTCAGTATAGGTGTTTTTTTATGGATTGCCATTTCAAGTCTTGCTCCTTTTGGACTTCTTATGTCAGGATATGGTTCGAATAATAAATATTCCTTTTTAGGTGGTCTACGAGCTGCTGCTCAATCGATTAGTTATGAAATACCATTAACTCCATGTGTTTTATCCATATCTCTACGTGCGATTCGTTTGGACATGAGCTGTTACCTATTTCTTTTATTTCTAGGAAAGAAAGGAGTGAAATGGATTGAGTAGATATCTTCATTTTTTGATTCATCATTCCGGATAATGAACTCAATAAGATAAGTTCTATGAGTGAAACAAAACAGCTTCTAAATTTGCAGTAAAAAGATGAAGTCTCATTCCCTATGTGCGAGAGTTAAGCATCCATAAGCAGAATAAATGACCCCAAGATTTGTTGATTAGCAATCATGGTTTGACGCGGTTAGAAAAGAGCAACTCTATGGAGTTTTCACTATTGTCTGTCATAACGGGGGTTGGGCAAAAATGAGTGGGCGGTTAGGAATACTAAGGTACATAATGGATTCGTAATGGAGATAATCTAAGTTACCTAAATGGGTCTCTCCGCATAAAAGGAATTGGGGTGGGGGCTTTAAGTTAGTAGAAACGATCAAGCAGTACTTCCCCAGGATCCCGATCCTGAGTATGCTCCTACCCATTGGTTAAAGAAATGGCTATCCGAAACGAAGTAACCTTTTTTTAGAGCTTCCTTGTCTTTTTCTATGAAATGTGAAAGAAGAACCGGAACGAAAGAAATATGCAATAGAAAAGAAAAATACGAACTATTTGATCTCTATTCATACCGAGAGAATTAGTATCATGATTCATGAACTAATGGAATGCCTAATCTTTTTTCGTAATCAAAAAAGGGTCGAAATTGATACAATGAGTATTTTCTTTTTATTGAAGGATTCAGTTATTACTGAACGAAGCGAAATTACACATTTTTTGAAATTCGAAATATACATTAGAAATCGAAAGGGTGAGATCAATTCAGAAGCACCTTTTTGTTATTTTATTATAGCAGACAGAATTGGATTGGTATAATGTGGGACTCTTCGATCCATCTTTACTCTATCTACTCAACTAATATATCGAGATACTAACGAGCCCGTCCTTAGATTTTTTTATGACGACCACCGAGGAGCCGTATGAGGTGAAAGTCTCATGTACGGTTCTGCAATAGCGATGGCAGCAGTGATGTTATCATCGACTATGATTATCTAACAGTTCAAGTACAGTTGAAATAGTGGAGGCACAGTCCAAATATGGTTTTTGGGGTTGGAATCTGTGGCGTCAACCTATAGGATTTACGGTTTTTCTCATTTCTTCCCTAGCCGAATGTGAAAGATTACCTTTTGATTTACCAGAAGCGGAGGAAGAATTAGTAGCAGGTTATCAAACCGAATATTCGGGTATCAAATTTGGTTTATTTTACGTTGCTTCCTATCTAAATCTACTAGTCTCTTCATTATTTGTAACAGTTCTTTACTTGGGCGGTTGGAATCTCTCTATCCCGTTCCTATTCATTCCTCATTTTTTCGGAATAAATGAACTGAGTGGAGTCTTTGGAACAACAATTGGTATTTTGATTACATTAGCAAAAGCTTATTTGTTCCTGTTCATTTCTATCACAACAAGATGGACTTTGCCTAGGATGAGAATGGACCAACTATTAAATCTTGGGTGGAAATTTCTTTTACCTATTTCTCTCGGGAATCTATTATTGACAACTTCTTCCCAACTCCTTTCACTGTAAAGACATAAGACATTCATTGTATTTTCGATTCCTAAGTTTTCTTAAACAAGAGAAAGAAAATTTCAATTATTCATAGAGATTTATGATATGCTTCCTATGATAACTGGGTTCATGAATTATGGTCACCAAGCCGTAAGAGCTGCAAGGTATATCGGCCAAAGTTTCATAATTACCTTATCTCATACGAGTCGTTTACCTGTAACTATTCAATATCCCTATCAAAAATGGATTCCATCAGAGCGTTTTCGCGGTCGAATCCACTTTGAATTTGATAAATGCATTGCTTGTGAAGTATGTGTTCGTGTATGTCCTATAGATCTACCCACTGTTGATTGGAGATTGGAACCCGAAATTCGAAAGAAACGATTACTGAATTATAGTATTGATTTTGGAATATGTATATTTTGTGGGAATTGTGTCGAGTATTGTCCAACAAATTGTTTATCAATGACTGAGGAATATGAACTTTCTACTTATAATCGTCACGAATTGAATTATAATCAAATTGCCTTGGGTCGGTTACCAATGTCAGTAATTGGAGATTCCTTAATTCGAACCATTATGACTTCGACTCAAATCAAATAAAAAATGTGTAAACCGCTTGATTCGATTACCAATTACTCCAATTTCCGATTACTATTACGAAATACTAAAGGAGCAAATCTTCCATTTTGCTCGGCAAATAAGTAACTAAAACTAACAGCGATTTCAGATTCATTGCTCAGAATCATGTCTTGCACAAATACATTATCCGTATCCGTGATTTTTTCGAAATCTACATCTCTCTCAATGAATAATATTTCTTATATATCTAGAGAATTTCTATATCAACCCCCAATCTAGGATTGGATTCCATTCAGAGCGTATCCTAAAAAGAGTCGGGTAACCTATTTTTTCCCGGTCTGGTCAAAAAGATCATGAACCATTTAAGCTTATTTCTCTATTATTTGACATAGAATGGATTTCACTGGACCAATACATGATTTTCTTTTAGTATTTTTGGGATCGGTTCTTCTATTAGGAGGTCTGGGAGTGGTATTACTTACCAATCCAATTTTTTCTGCCTTTTCCTTGGGGTTAGTTCTGGTTTGTATATCCCTATTCCATATTCCATCGAATTCCCATTTTGTAGCTGCTGCACAGCTCCTTATTTACGTGGGGGCCATAAATGTGTTAATCGTATTCGCTGTGATGTTCATGAATGACTCAGAATATTACAAGGATTTCGGTCTTTGGACCGTTGGAGAAGGAGTCACTTCCCTAGTTTGTACAAGTCTTTTTGTTTCGCTAATTACTACTGTCCCAGATACTTCATGGTACGGTATTATTTGGACTACAAGATCAAACCAGATTTTAGAGCAGGATTTTGTAAATAATGGTCAACAAATTGGGACTCATTTATCAACCGATTTTTTTCTTCCCTTTGAACTCATTTCTATAATTCTTTTAGTTGCCTTAATAGGTGCAATTGTTATGGCCCGTCAGTAATAAAAAGAACGACTTCGAATGAAAGAGTTCTGTCCTCTCAAAAGACTTCCTTCTTATCACACCCATTTTCCTTCACTTCAATTCCATTTTTCTATTTTTCATGTATAAAAGTTTGAGTTCAATCTATTCTAGTACCAATACCTTCCTTTGTTCTGGACTTGTGAGATTCGAGTCAATAAAATGGATTAAGGTGGCATTTTTGTTCCTATTGAAAGCAAATAAATCCAGATTGATGAGGGGTTGGTCAATGATGCTTGAACATGAACTTGTTTTGAGTGCCTTTTTATTTTCTATCGGTATTTATGGATTGATCACAAGTCGAAATATGGTTAGAGCACTTATGTGTCTTGAGCTTATACTGAATGCGGTTAATTTGAATTTCGTAACATTTTCTGATTTCTTTGATAGTCGCCAATTAAAAGGAGACATTTTCGCGATTTTTGTGATAGCTATTGCAGGCGCTGAAGCCGCTATTGGACCAGCTATTGTTTCGTCAATTCATCGTAACAGAAAATCCACTCGTATCAATCAATCGAACTTGCTGAATAAATAGCGGTAATCATCGAAATACTGAATAGAATATTCACCAATTCAAATTGGTATGTACGATAGAAACAAAGCCCATGTTTGCTAAAACGTAATAAATCAAAGTATCTTGGACCGCTATCATGAGCAGATCCAGAAATAGATTGATTCGAAATCGATTCTGGTAAACCCTCGATTCGTCTGGTGTCTACCATATATGATTCCTTTATGATTTTACTAGATCGAAAATTTATGACGTTCAAAAAGTGGATAGATACCATGTCACATTCAGTAAAGATTTATGATACATGTATAGGGTGTACTCAATGTGTGCGAGCCTGCCCCACAGATGTATTAGAAATGATACCTTGGGACGGATGTAAAGCTAAGCAAATTGCTTCTGCCCCAAGAACAGAAGACTGTGTAGGTTGTAAGAGGTGTGAATCCGCTTGTCCAACAGATTTCTTGAGTGTCCGGGTTTATTTATGGCATGAGACAACGAGAAGCATGGGGCTAGCTTATTGATACGTTCTAGAAAACTCTACTTGAACCCATTTTTTTTCTCCTTACCGACAAAAACCCGTACTCGATCAAAAAGATTATTTCGAGCACGGGTTTTTTGGTCAAAGTGTATCTTGTCTTTACCACGAATTCTTTTCCTTGGTTAACAATAATTGTGATTTTGCCGATATCCGCGGGTTCTTCCATTTTCTTTTTTCCTCATAGGGGAAATAAGATGATTAGGTGGTATACTCTCTCTATATGCACAATAGACCTACTTCTAACGACCTATGCATTCTGTTATCATTTCCAATTTGACGATCCCTTAATCCAATTAGAACAGGATTTTAGATGGATCCATTTTTTGGATTTTCACTGGAGACTCGGAATCGATGGAATTTCCATAGGACCCGTTTTCCTGACGGGATTCATCACTACTTTAGCGACTTTAGCGGCTCGGCCAGTGACTCGGGATTCACGATTGTTCCATTTCCTGATGTTAGCAATGTACAGCGGCCAAATAGGATCATTTTCTTCTCGAGATCTTTTACTTTTTTTTATCATGTGGGAGTTAGAATTAATTCCTGTTTACCTACTTCTATCCATGTGGGGAGGAAAGAAACGTTTGTACTCAGCTACAAAGTTTCTTTTGTACACTGCTGGGGGTTCTGTTTTTCTATTAATGGGAGTTCTGGGCATGGGTTTCTATGGTTCCAACGAAGCAACCTTACATTTTGAAACCTCAGCGAATCAATCGTATCCGGTGGCATTGGAAATACTATTCTATTGTGGATTTCTTATTACTTATGCTGTCAAATCACCGATTATACCCTTACATACATGGTTACCAGATACCCATGGGGAGGCACATTACAGTACGTGTATGCTTCTAGCCGGAATCTTATTAAAAATGGGAGCGTATGGATTGGTTCGGATCAATATGGAATTCTTACCCCACGCTCATTCTATATTTTCCCCCTGGTTGATGATACTAGGTACAGTTCAAATAATCTATGCAGCTTCAACATCTCCTGGCCAACGCAATTTCAAAAAGAGAATAGCCTATTCTTCTGTATCTCATATGGGTTTTACAATTCTAGGAATTGGTTCTATAACCGATACAGGACTAAATGGAGCCATTTTACAAATCATTTCTCACGGATTTATTGGTGGTGCGCTTTTTTTCTTGGCAGGAACGAGTTACGATAGAATACGTCTTGTTTATCTCGACGAAATAGGCGGAATAGCTATCTCAATGCCTAAAATATTTACAATGTTCAGTAGCTTCTCGATGGCTTCTCTTGCATTGCCGGGAATGAGTGGTTTTGTTGCCGAATTGGTAGTCTTTTTTGGAATAATTACCAGTCCAAAATCTCTTTTAATGCCAAAAATACTCATGACTTTTGGAATGGCAATTGGAATGATAGTAACTCCTATTTATTCATTATCTATGTCACGCCAGATGTTCTATGGATACAAGCAATTTCCCGCCCCAAACTCTTCTTTTTTGGATTCTGGACCACGAGAACTTTTTGTTTCGATCTGTATCTTTCTACCTGTAATAGGGATTGGTATTTATCCGGATTTCCTTCTCTCACTATCCGTTGACAAGGTAGAAGCTATCCTATCTAATTACTTTTATAGATAAGATAGTTTTCATGAATAAGATAGAAAATAATGCTATGATTTCGAAAACCATTCGCTGGACAATGAAAAAAAATAAGTCTTCTTTTTCCTTATCTTAAGGAAAAAGAAAATGAAGTCCATTCGAATCAGATACGTTTGGAGTTTTTGAGAACCATTTGAATCCAGTAGTGATTCAAATGGTTCTCAAAAACTCACACAAACTTCAGACTATGTTCCTCTAGATTGGGTCACTTCTTCAATTCGATGTTACTGTGAATGAGCCATAACTATGTAATCCTATTCCTAATAGATTGACCCCAAAATAACATATCCAAATTATAAGAAATCCAAGAGAAGCCACAATTGCGGAATTCGTGCCTTGTACATTTTGATTTGTTCTCATATGTAAATAAATTGCAAATAGGGTCCAAGTAATAAATGCCCAAGTTTCCTTGGGATCCCAATTCCAATATGACCCCCATGCCTCATTCGCCCATACCGCGCCCGAAAGAATACCTATGGTTAAAAAGAGAAACCCTAGACTAATGACACGATAACTCCAACGATCCAATTGCTGAATCAACTGATACATGTGATAATTTCTAAATGAAAGAAAAAAAGTGTTTCGTAAAACACTGCCTCTTTCATTTGTGTATTGGATTTCATCAAAACCAAATGACCCTGTTAATAAATGATTTCTTTTGCCAAAAATATCTATGCGTGTTCGAAATGTAATGACTAGAAGCGCTACTGAGAATAACGAGCCGCATAAAAGAGCTGCATAGCTCAATACCATCATACTTACGTGCATCATTAACCACTGAGATTGGAGAGCAGGTACTAATATTGTGGATTGATGCATTTCTGCGAAAAGACCGGAAGTAACAAAGCCTTGAGTCAAAATAGTACTTGGCGCGGTTATTGCGCTTAAATGGGTTTTTTGGTTCCTAAAATGTGGAACCATATGAATAATGGAAAAACCCCACGAAAGAAACATTACTGATTCATATAAATCACTTAAGGGGAAATGTCCCGAAGAAATCCAACGAGTAACTAACAATCCTGTTATACAGAAAAAGGTAGCTATCATGCCTTTTTCTGACGAATTATAGAGTCCTAGCGTTTCGTAGACTAATAATAAGGTTAGTAAATAAATACTAATTACAATTGAAACGATCGAAAAAGAAATGTGAGTGAATATATGTTGTAAAGTCGAGAATATCATAAACAAATCCTAAAATAAAAAAGAAAAGGGGGATCCTTCAAGACTAGAATGGAAATACGGAATTCCATTCATTATTCATTATAGGATTTATTGTATCTCTTTTCGAAGATGCCGCTACTCGGACTCGAACCGAGATGCTCTAGCACTGCTTCCTAAGAGCAGCGTGTCTACCGATTTCACCATAGCGGCTTACTCAAAAACATAATAGCCCATCCCTATTCAATCGTCGAGATTCTAAGGAGTCAATTCAATCAAATCTTTTTTTTTTTAGGGAATCTGACAATCAATGAAAAAACACTCGTTAAAATGACTAATTGAACGTTCAACAATCATTAGTATTGTGGGATCGTAGGGTGTTAGGTTTCACTTTCACAAAGAGCTTTCCATTGGTTTCACTTCGCCTGGAATGGAAATGCAGCAGTTGGAACTAGATAGTTCTGTCCTCTATCCAGGCATAGAACTAAAAGGTTTCAATCTTTCTCGGAATTTTAGCGTACTTCAAAAAAAAAAAAAAAAGATTCTATATTTCTATTTCTAAAGAAAAGAAAGCTCTCAAGATCTATATATAGATATAGATCTTGATGAATTCCACAGCCCAAATATAGGACCCTTATTTGGACTACATATTAGGAATACATAATCCAAAAAAATCCTTCCTAAAGGAAAAAGAAGACTTTTCTTTTAGTTAGTGTATTATGAAAAGTGAATCGATGAGGAAAATGACAACCCCCATCTCACAAATTCGAAAAACCTACTCAAAAGAAAGCTAAACCTTTGTATCTTGTCCTTCACTACTTCGTCAAAAAATGGAGAATACAGTAAGCAGAGGACTTCTTATTCTGCATACCGCAATAACCAGTCCCGTCTCGTATTGATCCGTTGAAAAGAAAAATATGAGTTAATGGGAATCCTTCATTTTAGAAATGACAATACAATTCAGGGAGTCATATTGATTCAGATTCTTCCAAAACCAGACTTGGGTTTTTTTTTTATTTTTTTTTTTTCGTACAAAAAACTTTTCGCATTCCCGGTAGAAAGAGATTTCGCTAATGAAAATGCTTTTCTCGCTGCCCAATACCCCTTTCTTTTCCAAATATTTTTACGAATACGCTTTTTTGACAGAGAAGTACGTTTCTTTGGAACCGCCATTCAAAAATGAAGAGGTTGCTCATTGTTTAGAGTTGGATGTGAAAGACATGTATTGTTTGTTCGGATTATTCTTTTTATTTTATTCTATTTATTCCCTAGATGATACTTCCTTGATAACATACAATAGAGATACGCGTGCCTCGCATAGAATATGCCTAGGTAAAAAATGGGATAGGTTCTTTTTTTTTTAGGGGAACCTTTTTTACAACATACAATATCCGAAGAAAGAAGAATTCCTACTGATTGGTACCTTTCTATCCGAACCCTCAGTCGAATCTATATCGTAAGAGAGGTTTTCGAATTCCCCCTAAATACTTAGTTCAGTTCCACTATAGCTCAGAGCTCGTCCGGGGTCTCCGGGGAGCTCTCGTCCTGCCCCGCAGCGCTGGATTCTCCTTCTCCTGGCGCAGTGAGCCGACCTGAAGACGCGCCTTTTTGGGCTTCCTTGTGGAGCCGCAGGGTGATTGAACCCCGGGAATTTGACTGTTCCTGCGGAGGGATTCGAAGCTCTTGCATTTCCGAAGCCGGAGGAATGGGATTTGCTGGAGGCTCCGGAGGCTTCGGTTTCGGGGAAAAAAACCAACGCCCCCCCAAAACAAAAACCCCAATAAGAGCATTCAAGGACCCGAATATCGACATTAAAGATCGCGCCTTGTTGTCAACCAGAGCTTGAGCTTGGGAAATCAACAAGCGTAACCAAAAGAGAACCTTGGTGAAAATCCCAGAGATTCCCAAGCAGCCTTGTACAAGTCCGACTACCCACCGACTCATTAAACGTAGAATCGCTAGTCGAAACAAATTGAACATGAAAATCAATCACCTCCTGTGGTTTTTTTTTTTTTACTTTTACAATGGAAACTTTAGGATGGAAATAGATAGAATCTATAGACTATAGAATAGAATATAGAATAAGACAGTCCTGAGAATTTCCTCTAAATACTTCCGTTTCCTCAATCGCATAATATTTCTATTATATATATAGAATTGTTGGTTGGGTTTGTAATGGCGGGCATTCACTATTCAGGGTTCAACTAGTATACCCCGGTGAATTCCACAATTTCAAAATGAGAGAGAGACCTCTTTCCGTTTCGGATCATGGATAAATAGATTTTTTTATCCATGATAGAATCATATCACGCAAATCTACTATTGTCACTATGAAAATAGGAAGGTTGCAACCACCAAAACGGAATCAAACCATGCCCCTTACCTAGAGAATCTACCTAGATTCTTTAGTATCTAGGTAAGTTCAAAAGCTAAGAAAAGAAAGCTAAGAAAAGGGGGAATAAGAAAGAAAAAATGATACAATACTCACATAGGATAGGGATAGGACAGCCCCCTTTCATAGATCTATAAAATTCTGCTGAAATTGATTAGAGGATCTTACTTATGCTGCCCCACATCGCTGGATTTGGCTTGGTCTCTCGGCACAAGCAATGAGCCGGCGAGTTCCTAAACCGGAAGGCCCCCTGTCCTCGGGGAGCCGCAAGGTGCTCGAACTAGAGACCCCAGGACCAGGAGGAGTCGGCGTGCGGTTATCCGTCTCTTCCACTTGTAGCTTGGAGCTTCACTTTTGCACTTTCCAAAAGGGAAATCTTGAAGTATAAGCGGGGAATCTCTTTTGATTTGATCACACTCTGATGAGTCTTTATGGTTTCGTCTAAGATGCTACGCCTCCCTTTTTGGAGTGGACCATTTTTTGGAATGCAGTTTCCCATTTCCCAAAAGGCCAATCCGATTCATTCTTGTGAAAAATGAAAAAAGCCCGCTCTTTGTCGGCCAAGAGAGTTTTGTTGAACTTTAAAGTCTCATCAAGTCTTTGTAAGCGGACTTGAGTAGATGGGCGCGGCGGAGTTTGTGGGTTACCGAATAACCACACAAAGAGCCCAGTACAACCAAAATGGAGACCTGCCATCCCTACTAAAGCCACTGCAAAAACGCCGGCCACTTTTGTCACTAATTTGACCTGTCACTAATTTGACCACCCAATGATTATGATTGAACATGCATGATACCTCCTAAGCATGTATAAGATTTCCCGGTCAATACCTAACTCGACTGTTAGCAACTTTAACTATAACCGGGATTGATGCATATCTAAATCTATTTAGATTGATTCATGATCTAATTCTATCATGCAAATCTACTATTGTCAATGTTACAATAGTAGGGTTGTAACCACCCAAATGGAAGGTTACAACCACCAAAAAAGAATCAAACCATAATCCTCACAGAGATAGCACAGCCTCCCTTTACCTTACATANNNATCACGCAAATCTACTATTGTCAATGTTACAATAGTAGGGTTGTAACCACCCAAATGGAAGGTTACAACCACCAAAAAAGAATCAAACCATAATCCTCACAGAGATAGCACAGCCTCCCTTTACCTTTCATAGATCAAATCCGTTTTGACCCCCGTCTTGAAGCTTCACTTTTGCACTTTCCAAAAGGGAAATCTTGAAGTATAAGCGCGGAATCACTAATGATTGCTCGGCTTCGGTCAGCCGCGTCGTTCGAGAAGTACCCACTCACTTGGTGTCGTTTTCATCAGGAACATGGGCGCTGTACCGATGTCATTTTTGTAATGATCAGAGCCTGGCGCCATCAACAATATACTTGAAAATTTGGTTCAGAACAATTCCCGAGATGGATTTCATACTATCTCCAAATTCTCATCTTTCAATTCGAAGCGCAGTAACAGTTAGTGAAGTGATAGGTATCGTAGAGTTTCCTCGAAGCCTAGGCAGCTTACTCCACTCAATCAGAATTAGTGAATTATCCCGAAGAAACTAATACCAAAGGTCTTCTTTTGATTGGGTCGAGTTATTGATTGATCCTATGACCCATATCAGAATCAAGTACGAGAATTCTTTTTACTTGTTCTATGAATAGAAATTCTTGTAAGAATTAATTAAGAATTAATGGAATGATTGAAAATGGAAAATTCTATTTGAGTTCTTTCCTATTTTGATTTTTTTATTTGATTGTTCCTTCCGAAAGAGATAAGAGCTGGTGAATCGGAAACAATTCAATTACTAAGAATAGAAAAAACTTTGATTTTCTTATGGAACATACATATCAATATGCATGGATCATACCTTTCGTTCCGCTTCCGGTTCCTCTAGCAATAGGAGTGGGACTTCTTCTTGTTCCAACGACAACAAAAAATCTGCGTCGCATGTGGGCTTTTCCTAGTGTTTTATTACTAAGTATAGTTATGCTTTTTTCGGCCGACCTGGCTATTCAGCAAATAAACGGGAGTTCTATTTATCAATATGTATGGTCTTGGACCATCCATCATGATTTTTCCTTAGAGTTTGGCGACTTGATCGATCCACTTACTTCTATTATGTCAA